TTTCCATGTTAATTGGAAATTATTTTTTATTGAGATTTATGATCAGTTTGGATTAATATTTAGAGATAGATATTACCTACCCTTTATTTCCTCTTTCAAACAAAGTTGAAATGATTGAAGTTTTACTATTTGGAATCGTGTTAGGTCTAATTCCTATTACTTTGGCTGGATTATTTATAACTGCATATTTACAATACAGACGCGGGGATCAGTTGGACCTTTGATTAAGCAACCTCTCTTTTTTTTTGATTGACCTCCTGCGGATTAAAGCTAAGGAGGGGGTCAAATTCAGATTGTTTATCAAGTAAATAAAGCAATTTCATTGTAATTTCATTTGACCTAAGAAGAGTGGAATCACGCCCTGTAGGATTTGAACCTACGACATTGGGTTTTGGAGACCCACGTTCTACCGAAACTGAACTAAGAGCGCTTTCTTATCACAATAGATAAGATCCTAAAGAAAAGGATTCTAATTGTACTCCCAATAGATTTTGCATGGATCATAGTCTCATAAACTCAAAGATTTGGTAGGTCCTATTTTGATTGATCGCTATTGATCCTTCATTAATGTTCATAGGATACGCATTAGGTAGGGATGACAGGATTTGAACCCGTGACATTTTGTACCCAAAACAAACGCGCTACCAAGCTGCGCTACATCCCTTTTAATTGACCTACTGCTACTCTGTCATTGTAGAGAATCCGTGTCTTGTTTTCCACATCATTATTTCCTTCATTGATATCCAAACTCTCTTGTTATTTATTATTTTTGATCTCATGGATCAAATATAATTTATAATAAGATATAATAAAAAAAAAAGATTTCTTGGGAATGTTCCACAAAGAGGGAAAGGTCCTTTTTTCTCTTGTCTTGTAAGGGAAGGTCAATTTCATTTACCGGGTCTTTCTTTGTCTATCCCTTTTAGTTTTCCTTAGGAATTTCGCCTACAAATACAATTGCTCCTTAACCACATATGCATCTGATCCTATACGTATTATAAAAAAAAGGAGTATTTTCAATGCGAGATATAAAAACATATCTCTCTGTGGCACCTGTGCTAAGTACTCTATGGTTTGGGTCTTTGGCAGGTTTATTGATAGAGATCAATCGTCTATTCCCGGATGCGTTGACATTCCCCTTTTTTTCATTTTAGTTATTGACATGGGAAGGGCTTAAGAAGATTCCAGATAGAATAAATTATCTGTGACTCAGCCCTCGCTTTTTTCTTCCTTTCTTTATTTTTTTCTTTGATGTCAGTTTTTTCTTTTTTATTTTAGTATTAAAGAAAGAGAAAATGGGTATTCAATCGCATCAAAACTTGTGCTTGGGTTCGAATTCATAGAGGGGGAGCGGAAATGGGATCCGGGGCAACAAAATCATAAAAAAAAAAATACTACTATTACTATATACTATAACTGAGATTCTAAATAATTGATAGTTAGAAATCTTTGTATTACTTATTTTTTATTTTTCTCTATTGATTGCAACCAAATCTTTCATAATTGGATTTCAAATTCGCAACTTCTTTTTTTTTTTTTTCGTTTCGGATCAAAATGAAAGAATTGAGTGAATCCAAAACTCAAAGGAGGTTCATGGCCAAGGGTAAAGATGTTAGAATAAGAGTGATTTTGGAATGTAAGAGTTGTGTCCGAAACGATATTAATAAGAAGTTCTCTGGAATTTCCAGATATATCACCCAAAAGAATCGACACAATACACCTAGTCGATTAGAATTGAGAAAATTCTGTCCCTATTGTTACAAACATACGCTTCATGTGGAGATAAAAAAATAATTTGAAAGAGCGCGCGTATGTACCCTCTATTCAAGAAATGGGAACAGATTCATAAAATTCAAATTCCATATAATAATCTATTTCAAATAAACCATAAACCAATCAACTCCTATTTCCGTCAAATCATAAATGAGAATTCAGAAATAGGATTTTAGAGATAAGGAATAAACCATGGATAAATCCAAGCGTTTTCTTAAATCCAAGCGATCTTTTCGTAGGCGTTTGCCCCCAATTGGATCAGGGGATCGAATTGATTATAGAAATCTGAGTTTAATTACTCGATTTATTAGTGATCAAGGAAAAATATTATCTAGACGAGTGAATAGAGTGACTTTGAAACAACAACGATTAATAACTACTTCCATAAAACAAGCTCGTATTTTATCCTCGTTACCTTTTATTAACTATAAGAAAAAATTTGATAAAAACAAGCCTATTCCTAGAAAAAATAGAACGAGAGGTCCTCGAACCAAAAAGAAAAAGGACAATTTCTCAATTGATTGAACCTAAATTCCATCCAATTCGAATCCCAACCAGGGGTTGATATTTTGTTCGAAAAATTCGAGAATTCAGATTGAATTGACACATCGTAAAATCGTAAAAAAATTATAAGAAAAAAGAAATACTTTTTTTTACTAATTTATCATAATCAGATTCATTTTTACTATAACCTTCCCGGAGCCCATTCTCCGGGGATCTCCGTTTACGTTTCAATCATTCCGGTCGATTGCTTCCAACCCTCTTACCTTACCTTAGTTACTGATCTCCTTGGCAATCATGTAAAGACAATTTGTATTTGATATAGCTATTTGTGCAAGTATTTTACGATTAAGAAGCAATTGCCTCTTGTACAGATCATTTATTAATCGACTATAACTATAGGATACCCAAATCTCCCGAATTACTGCATTTATCCGAGTGATCCATAAACGACGAAAATTTCTCTTTTGTCTGCCCCTATCCCGATGAGAAGATGCCAAAGCTCTTATGGTTTGTTGTATAATACTTCGAGTAAGTCTTGAATGAGCCCCCCGATTATTTGATGCAAAGACACGAGATTTTTTTCTACGTCTCCGTGCTATATAACCTCGTATAGTTCTGGTCATTGAATCAACTGAAACTTTGATGTGCTGAATAACTAATTGATTTCTTTTCTTTCAGTCATTTCCCCCTCGTCTATTAATAACAAAACGGATTCGTCCGATGTATAAAATAAAAATTCCAATGGCTTTTGCTACTATGACCTTCCCAACCACGATTTTTTTACGAGCATTTCACCTGAAATAAGAAATTGTATCGAGACTAGGTATGAAAAAAGAAATACTACAATTTCAATTGAGTAGTTATTTAAAGTAGAAATTCGATAGTAAAGGGAAAGGGATAAATAAATCGTGGGTTCCTTCGTTTCTATGGTTACTTCGTAAACGGTGAGGTCCTCTCTATACGCCGGAGCCCCCTTCCCGATTTAATCAATGCTATTAGTAACTTGTACAGTTCACATTCTTTGACTCTACCCATGAATTGTCCAATAATAGATCTTTTCACAATGAGATCTACCCATATAGTAACGGCATTTCATTATGAAAGTTGGCTAGGTTGCTGACCCTGTTCATCCGTTCTTGCAAGAGTGAGAGCGCTTTATTTATGCTTCTTAACTACTCAATCCCCCGCTTAATGGATACATTTGCTACCAAAGGGGAATTGCTTTTCATTTCCAATTAAGGTGATTGGATTTGCACCAATGGAAACCATAAATTTTATACACAACACAACGGGGGTTTTCTTTTTTTAGATAATGACTGGAAGAATTCCATCCTATTGATTGGTACTGGTCATTGAGACTGGGAAAATGCTTCTTTTTTTTTGTTCCAGCTCATGATCTGAACGAGTCGCACATACACCCTAATACATGTTCCTCGACGCTGAGGACATCCCCGAAGAGCGGGGGATTTTGTGACATTTTTGATTGGCTGTCTTGTGTTTCTAATAAGTTGTTTAATAGTTGGCATCTTGAATTGTATACAATACAAAAAAGGGGGCTGGTTTAGATAGATCCTAACCAGAGGGTTATTTACCTTATTTTTCTTTTAACGTTTAACGCGGTAAAAAAAGAAAAGATGTACTTTCCTTTCTGCTTCAGACATCTGCGGATCTGATCCATTTGAAGCCCTAGTGCATATAGAGTTCTAAATGCAGTAGGGTTTCAAATAAAAAAAAAACTCAAAAAGAAATGTATTAGACCCACTTCCATTCAATCTTCTTTTGGTTTTGGTATTCGTTTTCGATTCTCTTTACAAGGTCATCTTGAGTGCACTTTTTGCCAATAAGATCTAAAACCCAAACAACAAAAAACACAAGAATTATGATCCAAAAAATGCGCGAGGTCAAAATAATATTTATGACCTTCGCAGCTCTGGGGATTATCCAGGTTCTCCATTGGAGGAATTGGGATAAGGCCCAAGCAAAAAAAGACTGGATAGCCCTTTCCAGAACAGGACTGAATTCTTTGTTTATGTAATTACAAAAAATATGAACCTCCCGCATAACTATGCGGATGCTTGGAAGTTTTGCCAAAAGGAGTTTCTTTTGGCATCGAGCGGTCATGTTTATCATGTTGACCTCTTTTGGTTTCAAAGTAAAAAAATGGTAAATAATATAATTCTATATTATATATGAAATTTTGAGAATTCATTCGTGCATAAGTTTCTCTCTACTCGAAAGTTTTACCACAGAGTAGCTTCTTATGTAAAAGGCGGGTAACCCTTTTTTTTTTCCTTTTATTTTTTCTTCTTTATTATTCTTAAAAATATTTTGAATAAATAGAAAAAGAAAACAGAAATAGAAAATCCTATTCTTTTTCTAATTCTTAAAAAATATATTAAGAATAAATAGAAAAGAGAAAAATACAACATAAACCTCCTAAAATAGAAAATCTAAAACGGAATTAGTAATTAGTAAGTCTATGCCATATTAAGGCCATATTAAGGTGCTGCGAAATAGAAGGATCTTATCTTATCAAGGCCATATTAAGGTGCTGCAAAATAGAAGGATCTTATCTTATCAACGTTCAAAAATGGAATTAGCAAAAAAAAAAAAAGAAAGCCATTTTGAACGTTGATTTGAAGCAGAATAAAGGATTTACCCGCGTTTCCGCTGCAGATCCTTATCTCTAGGGCCAGTTTTTGTTGTGTTTTTAGTTTTCTTCGTCATACTCGTCATACTTCCCGAGGGTGTCGTCTCCTATAATATCAATAATTCCATGAGCTTGGGCTTCTTCTGCTGACATATAAGCCATTCTTTGGATGTCGTCGTGTATAACCTGCCGGGTTTTGTGCGTATGTCGTGCATAAGCCTCTTCCATCTGGTTGCGTAAGTAAAACAACACTTCTATTTCTTTTAAAGGGTGTCTTTTGCGGATTTTTGAAAACTTACCGCGAGGTTGGCGCATCATTACCCTGATGATATAAAAAAAGGAAGAATTCCTCTACTTTATATCATATCTTGCACCCTCGGGCGAAGGAAAGAGATAAAAAGAATAGAGAAAATTGAACAACCGTACAGGCATTTATTCTGTATTGCATACGGCTATCCAATGGAATTTACCTTTCGTCCCTTCCAGCGCGAAAAAGAGAAAAAAAAAAAATAGGATCTATCAGATCCAGATCATTAAGTGATCCATTTACCACCCTTCCTTTCGGTAGAATTCAAAAATACTATGATGGTTCCGTTGCTTTCTATTTCTATATGGAATTTAGAAGTTTTCTCGTCTGTGATTCAGCAATCCCAAAGTTTCTTTTTTTTTTTTTTAGTACTCTTTGACTTTGATAATATAAATAGGAGAAGTGAAGTGGAAAAAGAATTCTGGCGCTAAAACAAAAAATTGTGACGCTGAAATAAACTCCCGATAGATAAGAAAAAATCGGAAATCTATTTTGTCTCATACTACTCTCCCGATACAAAATCTCATGTTATGAAAAACAATAATAGTTTGTTTACTCATACCGAACTCGACGTGCCATGCTATTTTTACTCAATAATCTTTTTCATATTTCATATGGCGAAGGCATAGTCTTCTTTTTTCTATCAAATACAAATAAAAAATCATTGGCGCCAAGCGTGAGGGAATGCTATGCGTTTGGTAGGTGCTCCTCCGAATAGAATGAAACAAGCCATTCCACAGGCTTTTCCCATGCATACCGTGTATACATCTACGGGCGACGCATGCATCAAATCATAAATAGCCATTCCTTGTCGCATTAACCCGCCCGGCGAGTTTATATACAAAAAAATATCCCTGGTACTATCGTTCGTACTGAGATATGCTATGAGACCCGCAACGAGGTTACCGCTCTCTTTATTAATAGGTTTTCCTAAAAAAATTAATCTTTCTCGATGAAGTCGGGTGATTAGGACAAAATGCTATCCTTTAGGAACCGTACACGCACCTTTGAATGCATACGGTTCAAAAAATTGCAAAAAAAAATCAATATGTTGGCCTTTTTCTATTTTATTTTATAGAAGGGCTTTTTTTTTTTCTACCCCCTATAAACTTATCTCGAATTACCCTCTCATTGATGTATTGTTTCATTTCCAAATTAGGACTCTGTTATTTTCTTGTTCCTGACTGGGCCTCTTCTATTTTTTTAGGTTTATGCTCTACTCCGGGTAAGGGTCCAACCGATTTTTATTTATATATATAGTACAAATGCTCCCAATACCATTTCTTTTTGATACGACTTTTTTTTTTATTCATTTCATGTCCATATTACCAAGTGAGTATTTTCTGAACGGAGCCTGGATACTTCATTTTATTGGTTCAACCAAGCCAACCATAAATTCTCTTCTATTTCTAATTGATACTATGAATATTGATCCCTCAAAGAATGGATCTAATTGCACTTCACGCTCCAAATTCTTGATAGTTTCATCAATTTTTTTGGCGAAGCAGAGGTATCTCGATCGGAGGAGAGAACGGGGAAATCCCATATGGCCCAATATGTCTGACAAGTCGCACTATAGGTCAATCCACTCCAGCTTTGGTTGCTTTTCCTTTGTTTTCTCATCTTTAGTAGGGAACTTACTAAAATCAATCCAAGGGCTAGTCGGATCATCATCACTATTGTTATCGTTTTTCCGAGGATAATTGTTAATGTTAATAAACGGATCATCATCACTATAGTTATCATTATCCCCAGGATAATTGTTAAACGGATCATCATCGCTATAGTTATCGTTATCCCCAGGATAATTGTTAGCCCTATCCCGAGGCGAATCGTTAATCAAATGAATAGGATAACAAGCCGGCTTCCTAGTCTGAGGCTTAGCCCCCCTTTTTTTTTCTTCGTCAATATCCTCACCCTCAAAAAACTCAAAAGGAACTTTTGGAACACCAACAGGCATAAATGAGAGAGAAAAGAGTCAAGTATAAGATTTCACTTTTATGTGGAAATGTCAAAATGATTTTTTTTATTGTTTTCAAAATATGAAACAGTTCATCTAGGAAGATGAAATGAATAAGGGAAAAATCTTATGAAGGGGTCGGGTTCTTCGAACGCTAAATAAATTTCTATGCATTTGTTCATATGTTCATATTCATAGAAAATGCCCCATTGCGTATTGGTACTTATCGGGTATAGAATAGATCTGCTTTTCTTTGTTCTTACTAACAGACTAACAGAATTGTTCCATTATTACCTATTACCAACAAAAAAGAACTAGGAGCCCTTCATTCGAAATAATCCACTGAACTGAAAGGCGGAAGTCTATAGCATAGTCTTTTCCAATGCGATAAAGTTACATAGTATCTATTTTTCTTCGAAGGGGGTATTTTCATGGGTTTACCTTGGTATCGTGTTCATACCGTCGTATTGAATGATCCCGGCCGGTTGCTTGCTGTTCATATAATGCATACAGCTCTCGTTTCTGGGTGGGCGGGTTCAATGGCTCTATACGAATTAGCAGTTTTTGACCCCTCTGACCCCGTTCTTGATCCAATGTGGAGACAGGGTATGTTTGTTATACCCTTCATGACTCGTTTAGGAATAACCAATTCATGGGGCGGTTGGAATATCACAGGGGGGACTGTAACAAATCCGGGTATTTGGAGTTATGAGGGTGTGGCCGGGGCACATATTGTGTTTTCCGGCTTGTGCTTCTTGGCAGCCATCTGGCATTGGGTGTATTGGGATCTAGAAATATTTCGTGATGAACGTACGGGAAAACCCTCTTTGGATTTGCCCAAGATTTTTGGAATTCATTTATTTCTTTCAGGCTTAGCTTGTTTTGGGTTTGGTGCATTTCATGTAACAGGCTTGTATGGTCCTGGAATATGGGTGTCCGATCCTTATGGACTAACAGGAAAAGTACAATCTGTAAGTCCTGCCTGGGGCGTAGAGGGTTTTGACCCTTTTGTTTCGGGAGGTATAGCCTCTCATCATATTGCAGCGGGGACATTGGGCATATTAGCGGGCCTATTTCATCTTAGTGTCCGTCCACCCCAACGCCTATACAAAGGATTACGTATGGGTAATATTGAAACCGTTCTTTCCAGTAGTATTGCTGCTGTCTTTTTTGCAGCTTTTGTAGTTGCTGGAACTATGTGGTATGGTTCAGCAACTACTCCCATCGAATTATTCGGCCCCACTCGTTATCAATGGGATCAGGGATACTTCCAACAAGAAATATATCGAAGGGTTGGTGCCGGACTAGTGGAAAATCAGAGTTTCTCCGAAGCTTGGTCTAAAATTCCCGAAAAATTATCTTTTTATGATTACATTGGCAATAATCCAGCAAAAGGGGGATTATTTAGAGCGGGCTCAATGGACAGTGGGGATGGAATAGCTGTTGGGTGGTTAGGACACCCTATCTTTAGAGATAAAGAGGGGCGTGAACTTTTTGTACGTCGTATGCCTACTTTTTTTGAAACATTTCCAGTGGTTTTGGTAGATGGAGACGGAATTGTGAGAGCCGATGTGCCTTTTAGAAGGGCAGAATCTAAGTATAGTGTCGAACAAGTAGGAGTCACCGTTGAGTTCTTCGGCGGCGAACTCAATGGAGTCAGTTATAGTGATCCTGCAACTGTGAAAAAATATGCTAGACGCGCTCAATTAGGTGAAATTTTTGAATTAGATCGTGCTACTTTGAAATCCGACGGTGTTTTTCGTAGCAGTCCGAGGGGTTGGTTCACTTTTGGGCATGCTTCCTTTGCTTTGCTCTTCTTTTTCGGACATATTTGGCATGGAGCTAGAACCTTATTCAGAGATGTTTTTGCTGGTATTGACCCGGATTTGGATGCTCAAGTGGAATTTGGGGCGTTCCAAAAACTTGGAGATCCAACTACAAGGAGACAGGTAGTCTGATACAAGATTGATCTGGTATCTTTCACCTGTATTGTATTTTTGTGATTTGGTTTTTCTATAGGTTACGAGAGAAATCTTGAGTTGAATTGCTGATTTTTATTTGACTCTTATCTTTATCTGGGAGATAATCCCAAACCAAATGAACAGGTGTGGAAGCTATAATTGTAAACCACGATCAAATTTATGGAAGCATTGGTTTATACATTCCTCTTAGTGTCGACTCTAGGAATCATTTTTTTCGCTATCTTTTTTCGAGAACCACCTAAGGTTCCGACTAAAAGGGCAAAATAATGTTTGATTATACTCAATTGAAGTCAAAGTAAAGAGCCTCCCTTGTTTCGTGGGAGGCTCTTTACTTTACTTCAACTAGTCCCCGTGTTCCTCGAATGGATCTCTTAGTTGTTGAGAGGGTTGCCCAAAAGCGGTATATAAGGCGTACCCGGTAAAACTGACAAGTAAACCAGATATAAAGATGGCGACTAGGGTTGCTGTTTCCATTATTTTATAATTTCAAGATCACAACGGATCTATGATAAGATGATTTATTTACAGTGTAATGGTATACAAAGTCAACAGATCTCAACCAATGCAATAGGATTTATGGCTACACAAACCTTTGAGGGCAATTCTCGATCTGGTCCAAGACCAAGAAAAACAGGTCTAGGGGGTTTATTGAAACCCTTGAATTCGGAATATGGTAAAGTAGCTCCTGGATGGGGAACTACCCCTTTGATGGGTGTCGCAATGGCTTTATTCGCGGTATTCCTATCTATTATTTTGGAAATTTATAACTCTTCCGTTGTATTGGATGGAATTTCAATGAACTAGGTCCATCAAAATCATGAAGT